ATGTGGTAGTGTCACACTATATATATGACGAAATTTCACACATGTCATTGCAGAAGAAAATATACATTTAGCCCTCGTTTTAGGGGTTTTTCGAGATCAGCTGTGTATATTAAGGGGGAGGGGGGTTTTTCCCAAAAAATGTATCGGTCTTTTTTTTTTTTTCCCAACCCGGGGGCACCTATATAATATAATTATGCCTATATATAGATGTTTGGGGTTAAGAATTCTTAGTTTTTCCCATTAATTAAATATTAATTTCTTAGTAATATGAGGTTTAATAAAATGTCTTTATTAAACCTATGTCCAATTATTCGTATCTATGGATGAGAGTTAAATTTAATTAAGGGCCTTAGCCATGTGAGTACTGCCTAATTTGACAAGTAGAAGCCCAGCGAATGATAGAAGTAGCGAAGTTTCACAGTATTATGTTGAGGATAGGACTAGCTTCAATTGTGCCCCGGCCGCATTCCGACAGAGAAGTCTGGAGGATGTGTATGGGCTTCATCCCCCCAAAAAAACTGGGAGGACTGGAAATCTTGAGACGATCAATAGTTGAATGACAACCGAGGGAACTAGAGGAAAGGCAAAATGACGCGATTAAGAGACGTATGCCGTTCAAGGGTGCCAAATGTGAGCATTTGAGCAAGTTCTGGGGATAAATCCAGTTCCGTACCACAAACCGTGCAAAGGTGGCTATATTAGGGTATTGGTCGGTTCTCGCCAGCCCTAATAATTAACTGAAATTAGTGTTTTGCTTATTTAGGAACGTGTGCTTTAGTCTAACGGTTAAGAGAAAAATGAGGTAGTTGACTGGATAATTAGTTATGATTCTGGGGAACATTAGAAAAATGGGGGTTAAGAGTTAAATATAATGGATTAGTTGGACATTTACTAATGAGTATTATACATAATATGTGATGAAATAGCTGATAGTCGATGAATGAGTATTATACATAGTATAGTATTATGTATACATTATATATATGTGGACCTAATAATATATATGTATATCTGACTAAGTGCGTCAAAATTGACGACCAGAAAATACTGGTGTTTTTCAGGAGGTGGTTTAAGCAGAATCTTGGTTTTGGGAGCCAAGGATGGGAGTTCAACCCTCTCTTTCCTGAATACAATTTGTTTTGGGGAGGCATTTCACCTCCAATTTTTGGTTTACAAGACCAATGCCTTAATTTTTAGGCCACCACAACATTAAAGGTTTAGAAGCTTATTCTCTCACCAGCCGGCAAGGGGGAGAAGGATGAGAAATAAGAGAAAATAGATAATTGAGGCAATTTGTCCAATGATGATGAATGGTTGCTCTACTGGTTGGCCCCCGATTCATGTCAGAATGATGGTATTTGTGAGCAGTGTTCAGAATAAGATTTGAGTGATGGGTCGGAATGTGGCACTTCGTTGTTTGGATGTGTGTAGTATGGGGATTAGTATGAGGATGAGGATAGAAAATAAAAGAGCAAGGACTCCCCCTAGTTTGTTCGGGATGGAGCGTAGAATTGCGTAGGCAAACAAGAAGTACCACTCTGGTTTAATGTGTGGGGGTGTGAGTAGTGGGTCGGCGGGGATGAAGTTTTCTGTGTCTCCTAGCAAGTTGGGTGCAAAGAGAGCGAGTAGGGTTAGGAGGAGTACTAAAATGAAGAAGCCTAGGAGGTCTTTGTAGGAGAAGTAGGGGTGGAATAGAATTTTGTCTGTGTTAGAGTTGAGTCCGGTTGGGTTATTGGAGCCTATTTCGTGGAGGAAGATGAGGTGGAGTAGGGTAAGTGCAACAATTAGGAAGGGGAATAAAAAGTGGAAGGCAAAGAACCGGGTGAGGGTGGCGTTATCTACTGAGAAACCCCCTCAGATTCATTCAACTAAGATGTTGCCAATATAGGGGAAGGCGGATAGGAGATTAGTAATGACTGTTGCTCCTCAGAATGATATTTGACCCCAGGGTAGGACATAGCCCACAAAGGCTGTGGCTATTAATAGAAATAAGAGGATAACTCCGATATTTCATGTTTCTTTGTTGAGGTAGGACCCATAATAAAATCCACGGGCAATGTGGATGTAAATACAGATAAAAAAGAGTGAGGCCCCATTAGCGTGGATATTGCGGATAAGTCATCCGTAGTTTACGTCTCGGCAGATGTGGATGACGGAGGAGAAAGCGGAGGAGATATCTGGGGTGTAGTGTATGGCCAAAAAGAGGCCAGTGAGGATTTGAATAATCAGACAAAGTCCTAGAAGTGAGCCGTAATTTCATCAGATTGAGATGTTGGCTGGGGTGGGGAGATCAATAAGTGAGCTGTTAATAATTTTAAATAGTGGGTGGGTTTTTCGAATATTTGTGGTCATTAGGTTCTTGTAGTTGAATAACAACGGTAGTTTTTCAGACTGTTAGTCTTAGTTAAAATCTAAGTAGGAATTTATGATTTATTTAGTATTTATTCTGATGTTGGGGTTTATTATAGGTTTAGTAGCAGTGGCTTCAAATCCTTCTCCTTATTATGCTGCTCTCGGTCTAGTAATTTCTGCTGGCGTGGGGTGTGGTCTATTGGTAAGTTCTGGAAGTTCTTTTTTATCTTTAGTTTTGTTTTTAATTTATTTGGGAGGGATGCTGGTTGTGTTTGCTTATACTGCGGCGCTTGTTGCAGAGCCTTACCCTGAGTCATGAGGGGATTGATCGGTTTTGATTTATGTTTTATTTTATGTTGGGGGTTTAATGTATGTTAATAAACATTTTGTGGGGGGTTGAGGGTGGGGGTGGTTTGGTGGTGATGAAGTTAATGGTTTAGAGGTGGTTCGTGGGGATTTTAGTGGTGTGGCTTTGTTGTACTCTTATGGGGGTTGTTTATTGATATTGAGCGGCTGAATATTGCTTTTGGCATTATTTGTTGTGCTAGAGTTGACTCGTGGTGTCTCTTGAGGGACACTGCGTGTGGTTTAAATTATAATTAGGGCGGCTAGTGTGAGAGTAAGGAAGAAGATTATAAGGTAGATTTTAATGAAGCCTTGCTGTGGTAATGTAAATAGTTTAATTATGGATGTTTGTCGGAGGAGTTTATTTATTGGACCCATTTTTTCATTTCATGTTAGGTCGATTAGATGGGTGGAGATAGTTTGAGCTCAGTGAAGGTTGATTTGGGGGTAGAGGCGGTGAAAAATTGGTGGGAAGTAGCCTAACATGTTGGAGAAGTTGTGGGTGGACATAGTTGGGTGGGTTTTAAATTGTTGTTTGGTAAGGTTGGTGAGCTCTAGGGCTAAGAGTAGACCAACAATTGTTACTAGGAGGGCGGAGAGTTTAAGGGTGGGTGGTATTGTTAATACTTGTGTTTTGGCTGGTGTTATGTTAAAGGTGATAATTAAGCCGGCTAAAATACTTCCATAGGCTAGGCGTTTAATGGGTTTTAATACTAGGGGGTTATTCTCATTAATAGGTATTAATGGAGTAAATCGTGGTGAGTTTATTAATGTGAAGAAAATAAGTCGAAGGCTGTAAATAGCAGTGAAGGAGGTGGCTAATAAAGTTATGGTTAGGGCTCAGGCGTTTAGGTTAGATGTGTTCATGGCTTCAATGATGGCATCTTTTGAGAAGAAGCCGGATAGGAATGGTATTCCTGTTAGGGCTAGGCTGCCGACTGTGAGGGATGAAGCAGTGAATGGGAGGAGCTTGTGGAGTCCCCCTATTTTTCGAATATCTTGTTCATTGTCTAGGCTGTGGATGATGGAGCCGGAACAAAGAAAGAGTATGGCTTTAAAGAAGGCGTGTGTGCAGATATGGAGGAAGGCTAATTGAGGTTGATTTAGGCCAATGGTCACTATTATGAGGCCTAATTGACTAGATGTGGAGAAGGCTACGATCTTTTTGATATCGTTTTGGGTGAGGGCACAGGTAGCTGTAAACAGGGTTGTTAATGCACCTAAGCATAGGCAAGCTGATAAGATTAGTTGATTATCTTGAATTAGGGGATGAAGCCGGATTAGAAGAAATACACCGGCCACGACTATTGTGCTGGAGTGAAGTAGGGCGGAGACTGGCGTAGGCCCCTCCATGGCTGATGGCAGCCATGGATGGAGGCCGAATTGTGCTGATTTCCCAGCAGCAGCTAATACTAGGCCTAGTAGGGGTAGAGTCAGGTCTGTACTTTTAGATAAAATAAACATTTGTTGGGTTTCTCATGAGTTGAGGTTTATAGCTAGTCAGGCTATGCTTAGGATTAGTCCAATATCTCCGATGCGGTTGTAAATGACTGCTTGAAGAGCTGCGGTATTGGCGTCTGTTCGGCCGTACCATCAGCCGATTAGGAGAAAGGATATAATACCAACCCCCTCCCACCCAATAAATAATTGAAATAAGTTGTTGGCGGTGATGAGGATAATTATTGTCATAAGAAAAAGAAGGAGGTATTTAAAGAAGCGGTTAAAGTTTGGGTCTGTGTGCATGTACCAGAGTGCAAACTCTAGGATGGATCATGTGACGTAGAGGGCCACTGGTGTGAAGATGGTGGAGTAGAGGTCGAATTTAAAGCTTATATTAATATTTATAGGCCCTAGGCTGATTCAGTTTCAATTGGTTGTGATAGATTCTACTCCTTGGTCAAGGAACAAGAAGAGCGGGATCAGGCTGATAAAGAATGAGAGTTTGACGGCTGTTTTAACATGAGTGGTTGCTCAGTTGGGGTTGAAGGGTTCTTGGGGTGAGGTAGTAGCTAGAAATAGGGGGTAAAGAAGGATAATAAAAATTAACAGGAATGAAGAGTTAAAGATAATTGAGTTCATGGCTATTGCTTGGAGTTGCACCAAGAGTTTTTGGTTCCTAAGACCAATAGATGACTGTTATCTTTCAAAAGCTTAAGTGAGCCTTGGAGTTGAACCACGGGTGGAAGAATTAGCAGTTCTTTTTGTCCCCGACCTCTCTTGGTGAGTAAAAAGATTTTAACTTTTATTTTTAGAATCACAATCTAACGTTTTAATTAAACTATAGACACAGAATGTCCATCCTAGGATAAGTTCTGGTTTGGCAATGAGGAGGGTTGTTGGAAGAAGGTGAAGGTACATGAGTAGATGTTCTCGTGTGTGTGATGGTGTTAAAAAGAGTAAATGTTGGGGTGTGGGGCCCCGTTGTGTTATTAGGAATATGTACAGTGAGTAGGACGCTGTCAATAGAACTCCGATGCCTGTTAAGATAATAGTCCAGTTTGATCATTTAAATAGGGAGGAAATAATGAGTAATTCTCCTATGAGGTTGGGGCTGGGTGGTAGGGCGAGATTAGCTAAGTTAGCTAAAAATCAGGATGTGCCCATGAGTGGTAAGATAATTTGGGTGCCTCGGGCTAAGAGTAGTGTTCGGCTATGGATTCGTTCATAGTTGGTGTTGGCCAGGCAGAAAAGTATAGATGAGACTAGTCCGTGGGCAATTATAAGGGCTGTGGCTCCAGCGAAGCTTCATGGGGTTTGAATTAGGATGGCTGCTGCTACAAGGCCTATGTGGCTAACTGATGAGTAGGCAATTAAGGATTTAAGATCCGTTTGTCGAAGACAAATGGAGCTAGTTATAATAATACCTCAGATTGCTAGAATTAGAAAGGGGTATGCTATTTCTTTTGTGAGGGGGTTGAGCATAACAATAATTCGTATTATGCCGTAGCCTCCGAGTTTGAGGAGGACTGCAGCTAAGATTATGGAGCCGGCAATTGGGGCCTCTACGTGGGCTTTGGGTAGTCAGAGGTGTACTCCGTAGAGGGGTATTTTGACTAGGAAGGCAATTAGGCAGGCGACCCATCAAAATTTATTGGCCCAGGAGTAAAGGTTAGAAGTGCTTGGGTACTGTAAAATGAGTATGGATAAGGTGCCTAGGTCTTTTTGCAGTACAAGTAGTGCAATTAAGAGTGGTAGGGAGCCTGCAAGGGTGTAAAATAAAAAGTAAATGCCGGCATTAAGGCGCTCGGTTTGATTCCCCCATCGTGTGATAATAATAAGGGTTGGGATAAGTGTGGCTTCGAATATCACATAAAATAGAATTATCTCTGTTGCACTAAATGCTATAATTAGAAGTGCTTGGAGGGTGATTAGTAGGGAGATGTAGATTTGTTGTCGTTTGTGGGGTTCGGCGGTTAAATGTTTAAGGCTGGCTAAAAGTATAAGGGGCAGGAGTCAGCATGTGAGTGTGAGTAGAGGGGCGGAAAGTGGGTCGATGCCGAGAAAGAGGTTGGAGTGGTTTCAGCCTATTTCGAAGTCTCATTTAAATCAGATGAGACTTAATGAGGCAATTAAGAGACTATTGGAGATAGTTGAAGTTCATATTCATTTTTTGGGTGCGAGTCATGAGATTGGGAATAGGAGGATGGTGGGGATGAGAATTTTTAACATTGTAAGAGGTTGAGGTTGTTGAGGTGATCAGTTCCATGGGTGCGAGTGGCGGCTACAAGAAGGGCCAAGCCAGAGCTTGCTTCGCAGGCTGAGAATGTTAGTAAGATTATGGGTGCCAGGGATAAAGAGGGGGAACTCATTACCATAGATCAGATGGCGATTGCAATGAATAGGGAGAGCATTATCCCTTCAAGACAAATAAGGGCTGATAGTAGGTGGGACCGATTGAAAGCTAGGCCTGTGAGGCCGAGAATAAATGCTGATGTAATTGTGAAGTAGATAGGAGTCATAGGGCACTTATGGACTTTCACCATAGTTTATTAAGTCGAAATTAATGGTCTTTTTTTGGACTAAGTACCCATTCTGCCCATTCAAGGCCTCCTTGAAGTCATTCATAGACAAGGCCTAGTGTGAGTAAAATAATAATAATAGAGGCTCAAAGGGTGGTGGTGAGTGGGGAGCATAGCTGATTCCCCCAGGGTAGTGGGAGGAGTAAGGCAATTTCTAAGTCGAATAGTAAAAAGAGAATTGCGACTAGGAAGAATCGGAGGGAGAATGGGAGGCGTGCAGAGCCTAGGGGGTCAAATCCGCACTCGTAAGGTGATAATTTTTCACTGTCTGGGTTAAGAGCTGGCAGTCAGAAAGCGATGAAAGCTAGGATTAGGGAAACGAGGGCGGGAATGGCGATAGATAATGTAATGAGGTTCATTACTTCTCCTTGGAGTCTAACCAAGATTGAATGATTGGAAGTCATTTGTAGTAGTTTATACTAGAAAAGTATTATGAGCCTCATCAATAGATTGATACATAGAGGAATAGTCATACTACGTCGACAAAGTGTCAGTATCATGCAGCGGCTTCAAAGCCAAAGTGGTGTTCTGATGTGAAGTGGAAGAGGATTTGGCGTGCTAAGCAGATTAGAAGGAATGTTGAGCCAATGATGACATGGAGTCCATGAAAGCCTGTTGCTACGAAGAAGGTTGTTCCGTAAACTCCGTCGGCGATGGTGAATGGGGCTTCGTAATATTCTATGGCTTGAAGAGCTGTGAAGTAAAAACCCAGGAGAACTGTAAGTGTGAGAGCTTGAATGGCTTCTTTTCGATTTCCTTCTATGATGCTGTGGTGGGCTCAGGTGACTGTGACCCCGGAGGCTAGTAGGACAGCAGTGTTAAGTAGTGGGACTTCGAATGGGTCTAAGGGGGTGATTCCTGTGGGGGGTCAGCAGCCTCCTAGCTCAGGGGTTGGGGCGAGGCTGGCGTGATAAAATGCCCAGAAAAACCCAAGGAAGAAGAACACTTCGGATGTAATAAAGAGAATCATGCCGTAGCGTAGGCCTTTTTGTACTGGTGGGGTGTGGTGGCCTTGAAATGTTCCTTCTCGGATAACATCTCGTCATCATTGAACGACTGTAAGAGTAAGAAGGATGAGTCCTAGGAGGAGAAGTGACATGGTGTGAAAGTGAAATCAAATGGCTAGGCCGGAGGTTATAAGAAGAGCAGCGATAGCTCCTGTTAGCGGTCATGGGCTTGGGTCAACTATGTGATATGCGTGTGCTTGGTGGGCCATTGTTAAACGTTTTCTTGTAGATACAGGCTTAGTAAGAGTACAAATACATAGGCTTGAATTATGGCTACGGCAACTTCTAGGAGGGTAAGCAGGAACAGTACAATAGAAGTTAGGATCGCTACTGCAGGTATGGTGGAAATTAGTACAAAGGCTGCTGTTGCAATTAATTGTATTAATAAATGGCCTGCTGTGAGGTTAGCTGTGAGTCGGACCCCCAGGGCCAGGGGGCGAATGAATAGGCTAATGGTTTCGATAATAATGAGAACTGGGATTAAAGGGGTGGGGGTGCCTTCTGGGAGAAGGTGGCCTAGGGCAATGGTGGGTTGATTTAGTATTCCAATTAAAACTGTTGTTAATCATAGGGGAAGGGCAAAAGCTATATTTAATGAGAGTTGGGTTGTGGGTGTAAATGTATAAGGGAGGAGTCCGAGGAGGTTAATAGTAATTAAGAAGAGTATAAGTGCTGTGAGAATGATGGCTCATTTGTGACCCCCAATGTTAAGGGGTTGTAGGAGTTGATGTGTAAATCGGTTAATAAACCATGTTTGTAGGGTGATAAGGCGGTTGTTAAGTCATCGGTTGGAGGGAGTTTGGAAGATTACTGCTGGTATAATAATTGCTAGGGCAATTAAGGGCAGACCTATAAGGGAGGGGCTCAAAAATTGATCAAAGAAGTTTAGGATCATGGTCAGTTTCAGGGCTCTGGTTTTTGTTTTTCAGTGTTTTTTGGGGTGGGGCTATAATTAAATAAGTAGGATGTTAGTTTGTGCGGTAAGATGATCAAGAAGAATAATCAGGAGAATAAAAAGATTAAAAATCAGGGATTAAGGTTGAGCTGAGGCATGTCATTAAGGGTGGTTGGGAGTCACCAATATTTAGCTTAAAAGGCTAATGCTGGACCCTGTTAGCTTCTTAATGAGGCTTCTTCTAGTATTAATGAAGATCAGTTTTCAAAGTGTTCTAGGGGTACTGCTTCGACTACGATTGGTATGAAGCTGTGGTTGGCACCACAGATTTCTGAACATTGTCCGTAGTAGACACCGGGTCGAGAGATAATAAAGGCGGCTTGATTTAGGCGTCCTGGTACTGCATCTATTTTTACTCCAAGTGCTGGGATTGCTCAGGAGTGTAAGACATCTTCTGCGGTTACTAGAATTCGAATTGGTGACTCTATTGGGACAACTATGCGGTGGTCTGTCTCTAGAAGTCGAAATTGTCCTGGGTATAAGTCTTCAGTTTGGATTATGTAGGAGTCAAACTCTAGATTTTCATAGTCTGTATATTCGTAGCTTCAGTATCATTGATGGCCTAGTGCTTTAATTGTAATGTGTGGATCATTAATTTCGTCTATTAGGTATAAGATCCGTAGCGATGGTAATGCAATTATAATAAGGATGATAGCGGGCAAGATGGTTCATACAATTTCAATTTCTTGTGAGTCTAAGATGTATTTATTAGTTAGTTTAGTGGTTACTATTGCTACAATAATATAGAGAACCAGTGTGCTGATAAGAAATACAATTATTAATGTGTGGTCGTGGAAGTGGAGAAGTTCTTCTATAATAGGGGAGGCTGCGTCTTGAAATCCTAATTGTGCTGGGTGTGCCATTAATTTAAGACTCGTGGGGGTTTAACCCACAATTTCACCTTGACAAGGTGAGGTAATTAATTTACTAGAGTCTCAAGAAAGTGACAGAGTGGTAATGTGGTTGGCTTGAAACCAACTCATGGGGGTTCAATTCCTTCCTTTCTTGTTAAAAAGCGGGTTGTTGGACTTGGACGAAAGCTGGTTCTTCGTAGGTGTGGTAGGGAGGAGGGCAACCGTGGAGTCACTCTACGTTAGTGTTAGAGAGTTCAACAGATAGAACTTCACGTTTTGAGGCAAATGCTTCTCAAATAATGAATAATAAAATGATAACAGCAATTAATGAGATTAAGGATCCGATAGAGGATACCACATTTCAAAGGGTGTAAGCATCTGGGTAGTCCGAGTAGCGTCGTGGCATGCCTGCTAGTCCTAGGAAGTGTTGGGGGAAGAAGGTTAGATTTACCCCGATAAATATAATTGAGAATTGAATTTTTGTTCATGTGGAGTGAAGTGTGTAGCCTGTAAATAGTGGGAATCAATGGACGAAGCCTGCTATAATAGCAAATACTGCACCCATTGAGAGGACATAGTGGAAGTGGGCTACAACGTAGTAGGTGTCGTGGAGTACAATGTCAAGTGAAGAATTGGCTAGGACGATTCCTGTCAGTCCTCCAACTGTAAATAGGAAGATAAAGCCTAGTGCTCAGAGTAGTGGTGTTTCTCATTTAATGGAGCCGCCGTGAAGGGTGGCTAGTCAGCTAAAGACTTTGACACCTGTTGGAATAGCAATAATTATTGTGGCTGATGTAAAGTATGCTCGTGTGTCTACGTCCATTCCTACTGTGAATATGTGATGCGCTCAGACGATGAACCCTAAAAGGCCGATGGCTATTATTGCTCAGACTATGCCCATGTAGCCGAATGGTTCTTTTTTGCCTGAGTAATAAGCAACTACATGTGAGATTATTCCAAACCCTGGTAAAATTAAAATATACACTTCAGGGTGTCCAAAGAATCAGAATAAGTGTTGGTAGAGAATGGGGTCTCCTCCCCCTGCTGGGTCAAAGAAAGTTGTATTGAGGTTACGATCTGTGAGTAGTATCGTAATGCCGGCTGCTAGAACTGGGAGGGCCATAAGAAGTAAGACAGTTGTGACAAGGATAGATCACACGAATAAAGGTGTTTGGTATTGTGAGATTGCTGGTGGTTTTATGTTGATGATTGTGGTGATGAAGTTAATGGAGGCTAAGATAGAGGAAATACCTGCCAGATGAAGGGAGAAGATTGTCAGGTCTACGGAGGCCCCTGCGTGGGCGAGGTTGCCTGCTAGAGGGGGGTAGACAGTTCAACCGGTTCCTGCCCCGGCTTCAACTCCGGCGGAGGCTAGGAGAAGAAGAAATGAGGGTGGTAAAAGTCAAAAGCTTATGTTATTTATACGTGGGAAGGCTATGTCTGGGGACCCGATCATTAAAGGGACGAGCCAATTGCCGAAACCCCCGATTATAATTGGTATAACCATAAAAAAGATTATTACAAAGGCATGGGCTGTAACAAGAACATTATAAATCTGATCATCACCTAGGAGTGACCCGGGCTGACTTAGTTCCGCCCGAATCAGAAGACTCAAACCAGTCCCGACTATGCCTGCTCAGGCACCAAAGATTAAATAAAGGGTGCCGATATCTTTGTGATTAGTAGAGAATAATCAGCGATTAATTGCCACAGGTAAGATGGCTGAGAGTTAAGCGACGGCCTGTAGTTCCGCAAAGAGAGGTTAGAGTCCTCTTCTTACCAAGTCCCGTAGTAAAGTTTACACAAGATTGCAAATCCTGAGACGGAGATGAAAGGCTCTCCCGGGGCTTCTCCCGCCTTTTACCCTACGGCGGGAGAAGCCTAGATAAAAGTTCGGTGGTTTGAACACTTAGCTGTTAATTAAGATGTTGCAGGATCGAGGCCTGTTTATCTAGAAGACTTTAGTTTAATTAAATCATCTGGGTTGCATTCAGAGGATGTGAGATAGAGTCTTGCAAGTCTTATCAGAAGTTAAGAGATTTGAACTCTTACTGAAAGCTTTGAAGGCTTTTGGTCTTATTAACCTAAATTTCTTACGTGGATAGTGTTAGTAATGTTGGGGTTAGTGGGAGGAGCAGGATGGAGAGAGAAGTGGTGGTTGTGAGTAGGATGTTTATTTGAGTAGTTTTTGCTCGTCATGAGGATATAAAAAAGATGGGGGTTGGGGAGATAGTTAGGGTTATTGCGTAGCATAGGCGTAGGTAGAAGAATAAGCTAAGGAGCGTTGCTAGGGCCATAATAGTGGCGGGGATTAGTAAGTCTTGTTTAGTTAATTCTTGTAAGATAAGTCATTTAGGTATGAAGCCTGAGAGGGGAGGCAGGCCTCCTAGGGAGAGCAGGGTAATTAGGGACAGGATCGAGAGTAATGGGGATTTGGTGGCGGATACGGAGATTGAGTTAATTTTTGTTGAGTTAAGTGTGTTAAGTAGGAGGAATATTGAGGTGGTTATAATGATATAGAGGGTGAGGTTTAGTAGTGCCAAGTTTGGAGCAAAGTGGAGGATGGTGATTATTCATCCTAGGTGAGCAATTGATGAGTATGCTAGAATTTTTCGTAGTTGTGTTTGATTAAGTCCACTTCATCCCCCGATGATAATGGAGGCAACCCCCAGGGTTATGAGAATATTTGGGTTGAGGAGGGGGTAAAGTTGGAGGAGAATGGCAAAGGGAGCAAGTTTTTGTCATGTCGAGAGGATGAGTCCGGTGGTTAGGTTTAATCCTTGGAGGACTTCTGGTAGTCAGAAGTGTATAGGTGCCAGACCAATTTTTAAGGCAAGGGCTAATGTGATTAGTGTGGCGGAGGTTGGCGAGAGCATGTCAGTAATATTTCATTGCCCTGTGGTTCAGGCATTTGTTGTTCCTGCGAAGAGGAGAAGTGCGGAAGCTGTTGCCTGCGTGAGGAAGTACTTGGTAGTGGCTTCTACTGCACGGGGGTGCTGTTGGTGAATTATTAGTGGGATGATGGCTATGGTGTTAATTTCTAAGCCTATTCAAATTAAAAGTCAATGGGAGCCTATGAATGTGATTGTGGTGCCTAGACCTAGGCTGAGGATGAGGATTGATAGTACGAGTGGGTTCATTAGTAGAGGAAGGATTTTAACCAACATGGTAGGGGTATGGGCCCAAAAGCTTAATTAGCTGACTTTACTTTAGGAAGTAGTATAATAGGAAGTACATAGAGTTTTGATCTCTAGGGAGTAGGTTCAAGCCCTATTTTTCTAAGGAAGGGGAATGATTTTAACATTCATGTTTCACTCTATCAAAGTGATCCTTTAGTTCAGGCACGCTTCCTTAGGTGAGGGGGGGGAGGCTTGCTATGGAGGTTGGTAAGGTGATGTGTCATAGAATAAGGGCTAATGTGAGGGGTAGGAAGTTTTTTCATACTAGATGTATGAGTTGGTCGTAGCGGAATCGTGGGTAGGAGGCGCGAATTCATAGGAATAGAAGGGTTAATATGGCTGCCTTGATTATAAGGCTTAGTGTTGAAATTTGAGGAAATGATGGATTATAAGAGATACCTATGAAGAGGATGGTGGATAGCGTGTTTATTATTAAAATATTGGAGTACTCGGCTAGGAAGAATAGGGCGAATGGTCCTCCTGCGTATTCAATGTTAAATCCAGAGACTAGTTCTGATTCTCCTTCAGTCAGATCAAATGGGGCTCGGTTAGTTTCTGCTAGGGTTGAGATATACCATATTATGGCGAGTGGTCAAGCTGGGATGATAAGTCAGATTGTTTCTTGGGTAAAATTGAATGTGTGTAGTGTGAAGCCCCCTGTTATAATAACCAAGGATAGTAAGATTAGGCCCAAGGTGACCTCATAGGAGATGGTTTGTGCTACGGCGCGTAGTGCCCCTATTAGAGCATATTTAGAGTTGGAGGCCCAGCCGGAGCCCAGGATGGTGTAGACGGTTAAGCTGGAGATGGCTAAGATAAACAATAGGCCTAAATTGAGGTTAAGGAGGGAATGTGGTAGCGGTAGGGGTATTCATATGAGTAGGGCCAAGGTTAGGGCTGCTGTGGGGGTTACTAGAAAGAGAAAGTGGGAGGAGTGTGATGGGCGTACTGGCTCTTTAGTAAAGAGTTTTAAGCCGTCAGCGATAGGTTGGAGGAGTCCATAGGGGCCTACAACATTGGGGCCTTTTCGAAGTTGCATGTAGCCCAGGATCTTTCGTTCCACTAGGGTTAAGAATGCTGTGGCTAGTAGTACTGGAATAATGTAGGTTAGAGGGTGAATAATTTGAGTAATAATGGTTTTTAACATGGTTAAGGAGAGGAGTTGAACCTCTGGATCAAAGAGTTTAGGTCTTTTGCAATTACCAGGCTCTGCCACCTTAACTAGCTATAATCTTTAGTAGAAGATTAACCCCTCTTTACTGTTTGAGTTAATTTCAACAGATGAGGTAGAAGCGTGCCTGGGGCATAGGCTTCATTTTCCCGGTCCTTTCGTACTAGGGAAAATATCTACATAGATAGAAACTGACCTGGATTACTCCGGTCTGAACTCAGATCACGTAGGACTGTTAATCGTTGAACAAACGAACCCTTAATAGCGGTTGCACCATTAGGATGTCCTGATCCAACATCGAGGTCGTAAACCCTTTCGGCGATATGGACTCTTAGAAAGGATTGCGCTGTTATCCCTAGGGTAACTTGGTTCATTGATCAGGGTTTAGCCCTGGGTCATTGTTCGTTAGATATTCTATTAATCAGAGCTGTCGCTCTAATTTTTAAGTAAAATACTCAATCGATAAGGAGGTTTTATTTTACTCCTTGGTCGCCCCAACCGAAAACATTAAGTTAGGCTATCATTATGGTGGGTTAAGTCTTTAGATTAGTTGTTAGGTTTGATAATAACTTAAGTGTTTAAAGCTCCATAGGGTCTTCTCGTCTTATGGTGGTATCCCCGCTTCTGCACGGGGAAATCAATTTCATTGATTAGAAAATAGAGACAGGTAAATTCTCGTGATGCCTTTCATACAGGTCTTCAATTAAAAGACAAGTGATTACGCTACCTTCGCACGGTCATAATACCGCGGCCGTTAAACAATGTCACAGGGCAGGCGGGACCTCTTATACAGAGTTTGCAAGAGGCGATGTTTTTGGTAAACAGGCGGAGTTTGTGTTTGCCGAGTTCCTTTATTTTCTTTTAATCTTTCCTGTGAACACTCCTGTGTGGGGTTAACGATATAATAAATGTGTTTTTCTAGTTTATTATTATTAATATTATAACCTCGGGTTGGTGTCGGTTAATAATCAGTGATTTAATTCTTTCTGACTTACACGGGTGTTTAGGAGAGGCTAATCCTCTAATTACTCATTTTAGTATAAGTTCTTTTATTAAGTTAATAAAAAAACCCAATATTGGTTAGGGGGTTTGGAGAATGTATCGGGATTATTGGTTAGTTAAGGGCTGGAGCTATGACGCTTGCTGGTCAGATGGCTGCTTTTAGGCCTACTGGGGTGTGGTCCTTTAATAATATGATCATTACCCTCCTAATAAAGTTGTTTCTTAATTCAAAAGAGTTGTACCTCTTTTAAATAACTAATAATTCTTACAAGTCATCTTGTTTAGGTAATCTTGGTTGATGGGGTGAAGAATTATTGCAGAATTTAAGTTCTTTTTTTGGGTAACCAGCTATCACTAGGCTCGGTAGGCTTATCACCTCTACTTGGGAATCTTCCCACTCTTTTGCCACAGAGACGGGTTGGCTCTAGTATGCTGTTCCGAAGTAGCTCGTCTAGTTTCGGGAAGGTGGACTTAAGGTCTTTTTGCCCACTTGTTCTTACTAAATCATGATGCAAAAGGTACAGGGGTGAATCTTTGCTTTTTATTACTTTAATGATTTATTTCAGTTCTTTTTCAGCTTTCCCTTGCGGTACTTTTTCTATGGCGCTAAGTATTTCTGTTCTATCGCCTATACTAAGAATGTGAAAAATGTTTTAAGTATAAAATATTAAGGTAGTTTATTAGTAATATTGAAGCTAATTAATGGTGGTTAGGCTAGTTTTAAGGTTCAAGATAACCCGAGTTGCACGGGTGTTTCCTCGGTGTAAGGGAGGTGCTTTACTAATTTAGCTATATTTTGATTATTCCAAGTACACTTTCCAGTACACTTACCATGTTACGACTTGCCTCCTCTTTAGGTAAAAATTATTTATAAAAATAGAGTGGTATGGGTTGAGGAGAGTGACGGGCGGTGTGTGCGCGCCTCAGAGCCGGTTTCAGAAAAATATCCTAAGTTTTTCTTACTGCTAAATCCACCTTATAAGTGATTTTTCATTCTGCTGTCCGTGTTTTCTTGGGAGAAAATGTAGCCCATTTCTTTCCATTTCATTCGCTACACCTCGACCTGACGTTTTGGAGGAAGTCCATTGTGCTTACTTTTATACCCTCATGGGGTGAGCTGACGACGGCGGTATATAGGCGGCAAGAGCAAGAAGTGGTAAGGTTTAACGTGGATTATCGGTTATAGAACAGGCTCCTCTAGGGGGGTCTGGGGCACCGCCAAGTCCTTTGGGTTTTAAGCTAGCGCTTGTAGTACTCAGGCGGACTTAGACAAAGTAAGTAGAGGTAAAGGTCTATTTATGGTTAAGCATAGTAGGGTATCTAATCCTAGTTTGTGTCTTAACTGTCGTGAGGTCAAAAGTTCTGGTTGGTTAGAGTCACTTTCGTTAGTGTATTATTCCTTTTATAGGTGCGTATGACAGCTTTATGAGGTTATAACTTTAGTACTTTTTAGAAACTTTTAATCACCCTTTACGCCGTGAAGTATTAATGTGAGTTACTCGTATAACCGCGGTGGCTGGCACGAGATTAACCAACTCTTTTAACTGTAACTGATTCAAGCTTGCGCTTATTGTTCAATGTCTATCACTGCTGAATTCCCTTGGGGGTGTGGTTGAGCGAGGTGTCATGGGTTATACACACTGTATATGCCTGATACCAGCTCCTAAACAAATAAGGGTGTGATTAGGGCGTTCTCACCGGAATGCTGAAACTTGCATGTGTAAATTTGGTTAAAATTAATACTGAGGCCAGGACCAAACCTTCAGTGCTTGTGAAAGTTTTTAAAATTTATCTTAGCATTTTCAGTGCTATGCTTTGCATTAAGCTACACTAGC